CCAAGTAGGCTTACAAATTTTATCACGATCAAGTGCTTTTTGGGTCGTCTCATACCTTGCGATTGTGTTTATCCCCAAACTCTCTCAAGTCTTCTTACATACAAAGGATTTACTTGTTACTAATATAGTCGAGCCTTTAGTTCTTCTTTAGATCCATTGTTTCACTCCGATAGTATCATAGATCGGAATCGATGCAAAGGAAATGAATGCATTTCCATACTATTAAGTAAGTAGAATAGATAGAACATAATCTATATCGTGCCACATCACTTATTCTACTGGATCTTACGGAGCCTGTTGATGCACGACATGATTCGGCTCTAATCATAGAAAAAATTCTCCTCAAGCGAACCATTTGCCCCTCTGTATAGGGCTTTTACGGGTTGGTTCGAACAGAGACACATTTGGATGTAAATTCCAATGTGGCGGATAAAAAAATATATCTGCACAGGCCAATTAATAGTTCAAGTCACACACTCCCATAATCCATTTTCTCTTCGGAGAATCCACTTCAACTATTCATATCAAATAAATAATCCAATATTGGGAAGTTGAAGGGGAATATCCAAAAAAATGTCTTATTTTTTTCAATAATCCATATTTGTAGCAATGAAATACTATTGTTCCTTCCCAAAATGATATAGGATTCTCGATTCTACGATCTGTATTCTCTATAAAGGACCAGAAATGCCTTGTTTACGTATCATGAGGAAATGCATTAACATAAATATGGCAGTAAGTAGAGGTAATACAAAAGTGTGTAAACTATAAAAACGAGTCAAAGTAGATTGACCCACACTAGCACTTCCACGTAATAATTCGACCAAGGGTGCTCCTATTACAGGAATAGCGTCAGGTACGCCTGTAACGATTTTTACTGCCCAATACCCAATTTGGTCCCACGGTAACGAATAACCAGTTACACCGAAAGATGCGGTCAATACAGCCAGAACCACACCCGTAACCCAAGTCAATTCGCGAGGTTTTTTAAATCCACCAGTTAGATATACACGAAATACGTGGAGGATCATCATTAGGACCATCATACTTGCGGACCATCGATGAACCGATCGAATTAACCAACCAAAGTTAGCTTCAGTCATTATGTATTGAACAGAAGCAAAAGCTTCGGTAACGGTCGGACGATAGTAAAAAGTCATAGCAAACCCTGTCGCTACTTGTACTAAAAAACAAGTAAGCGTAATTCCTCCTAGACAATAAAATATGTTGACATGAGGAGGAACATATTTACTAGTTATATCATCCGCAATCGCCTGAATTTCGAGACGCTCTTCGAACCAATCATATACTTTATTGAGATAGGTAAAGCAAGGGACTCCCCCTCTTAGAACCGTATATGAGAATTTCATCTCGTACAGCTCAAGCGAAAACACCCAAATACTGCTTGCAACGGATATGTAATAGCAAGTTTGAAACTTATTCGTCCCGGATTCCATCTTCTCAGAAGATACGAAGGACCAAAAATCCGGAAGCTCTTCTTTGTGATGATAATGCCAAAATATCAAGTTGGCTCATTCGTATTTATGTTGATCTTTATTGTTATAGTATAGGCCTCTTGAATCTTCTCTTTCCCTATTGTTTTTTTCTTTGTTGTTTGTCTTTGTGTGTAATGTGTATTTACTTTTTGGATGGATTTGATAGGAATTCTCTTGTTGAGACCCTATGAATCGATTGAAACCTCAGATTCATACTATAGACCCACGATGATTCAATAAAGCCTTCAAGCTAAGCCAAAAGGTTCGCTGAGTAAGAACCATTGGATCATCACTTAATTTACTGAATGGCTGTAATGACTCAAAATCCAGAGAACTCTTTTTTCCTTTGATCAAAATAAGCATACGCAAGATTTTGAAGTCATAAAAATCCTTCGATCTAGGATTAAAAGTCTTTGAAATTTTTTTAGTCCGGTCGCGGGGTCTCAATAATAGGTATGAATCATAGTGCAAATATTTCTTGATCTATTCCGCGGATTGCGTGCTCCAGATATTCATATTCGAATGAATATCCGACGAGGTAGAACCATCTCTATCGAGATGACAGACCGGTTCTCTGTAATATCAATAGGATCAATTATAACAAGTCACACACTCATATTCCGGAAATACCGAAACAAAGGAATTGCACGGTCGAACTACCAGAATGTCCTAAAAATACGAGCGCTAAGTGAGTAATTTGGGGTTGAAAAGCCAAGACTTCATGGTTCTTATGGACCTAATTCATTGAAATTCCGTCGAGTAAAACGGAAGAATTATAAATCTCCAAAATAATACATAGGAATACCGCAAATAGAGCCATTGCGACCCCCATCAACGGAGTAGTTCCCCATCCAGGAGCTACTTTACCATATTCTGAATTCAATGGTTTCAATAAAGCCCCTACAAGTGTCTGTCTTGGACGAGATTTAGAATTACCCTCAACGGTTTGTGTAGCCATAAATACTATTGCATTGGTTGAGATCTGTTGACTTTGTATACCACTCCATTGTAAATAAAGGATCTTATCATAGATCCATTGTGGTTTTGAAATTATTTTATAGAGTAATGGAAACAGCAACCCTAGTCGCCATCTTTATATCTGGTTCACTTGTCAGTTTTACCGGGTACGCCTTATATACCGCTTTTGGGCAACCCTCTCAACAACTAAGAGATCCATTCGAGGAACACGGGGACTAGTTGAAGTACTGAGCCTTCCCATAAATGGGGGAGGCTCAGTACTTCAATTGAGAAAATGAAAAGTCATTTTACCTTTTTAGTTGGAACCGTAGGTGGTTCTCGAAAAAAGATAGCGAAAAAAATGATCCCGAGAGTCGAGACTAAGAGGAATGTATAAACCAATGCTTCCATAGATTCGATCGTGGTTTACAATTATAGCTTCCACACCTGTGCATTTGGGAGCATTTCCCAGATAACGAAAGGACAAGAGTCAAAGAAAAGTTAGTGATTTAAATCAAGATTTTTCTGGTACCTATGTAAAAAAAAAAAGAGAGACGAAAAGTACCAGAGCAATGTTGTATCAGGCTACTTGTCTCCTTGTAGTTGGATCTCCAAGTTTTTGGAATGCTCCAAATTCCACTTGAGCATCCAAATCTGGGTCAATACCAGCAAAAACATCTCTGAACAAGGTTCTAGCACCATGCCAAATGTGTCCGAAAAAGAAAAGCAAAGCAAAAGAAGCATGCCCAAAAGTGAACCAACCCCTTGGACTGCTACGAAAAACACCATCGGATTTCAAAGTAGCCCGATCTAATTCAAAAATTTCACCCAATTGGGCACGCCTAGCATATTTTTTAACAGTAGCAGGATCACTATAAATGACTCCATTGAGTTCGCCACCATAAAACTCAACAGTTACACCTACTTGTTCGACACTATACTTCGACTCTGCCCTTCTAAAAGGAACATCGGCTCGAACAATTCCATCTCCGTCTACCAAAACGACAGGAAATGTTTCAAAAAAAGTAGGCATACGACGTACAAAAAGCTCACGGCCCTCTTTATCCCTAAAGATAGGATGCCCCAACCATCCAACAGCTATTCCATCCCCATTATCCATTGAGCCCGCTCTGAATAATCCCCCTTTTGCTGGATTATTGCCTATGTAATCATAAAAAGCTAATTTTTCGGGAATTTTAGACCAAGCTTCGGATAAACTCAGATTTTCGGCTAGACCAGCCCCAACTCTTCGATAGATTTCTTGCTGGAAGTATCCTTGATCCCATTGATAACGAGTGGGACCAAATAATTCGATTGGTGTCGTTGCTGAACCATACCACATAGTTCCAGCAACAACAAAAGCTGCAAAAAAGACAGCAGCGATACTACTGGAAAGTACCGTTTCAATATTACCCATACGTAGTCCTTTGTATAGACGTTGGGGCGGGCGAACACTAAGATGGAATAGGCCCGCTAATATACCCAACGTCCCGGCTGCAATATGATGAGAGGCTATTCCTCCAGGAACAAAAGGATCAAAACCCTCTACACCCCACGCAGGATTTACAAATTGTACTCTTCCAGTTAGTCCATAAGGATCGGACACCCATATTCCAGGACCATACAAGCCTGTTACATGAAAGGCGCCAAACCCAAAGCAAGCTACCCCTGAGAGAAATAAATGAATTCCAAAAATCTTGGGCAAATCCAAAGAAGGTTTTCCTGTACGCTCATCACTGAATATTTCTAGATCCCAATACACCCAATGCCAGATAGCTGCCAAGAAGCACAAGCCAGAAAACACAATATGTGCCCCCGCTACACCTTCATAACTCCAAATACCTGGATTCGTTATAGTCCCTCCTGTGATACTCCAACCACCCCATGAATTCGTTATTCCTAAACGAGTCATGAAGGGTATAACGAACATGCCTTGTCTCCACATTGGATCAAGAATGGGGTCAGAAGGATCAAAAACCGCTAATTCATATAGAGCCATCGAACCGGCCCAACCAGAAACTAGAGCTGTATGCATTATATGGACAGAAAGTAAGCGACCGGGATCATTCAATACGACGGTATGAACACGATACCAAGGTAAACCCATGGAAGTACCTCTTTATCAAAGAAAAATGGACACTATGTAACTTTATCGCATTGGAAAAGACTATGCTATGGACTTCCCCCTTTCAATGAATTATCTCGGAGCAAGGGTGAATGTTTATTCTATATCCGTTGATAATAACGTAACAATTCGATTTGTAGGAACAAAGAGAAGCAGATCTATTCTATACCCGATAAGTACCAATACGCAATGGGGGTATTGGTACTATTTTCTAGGAGCGAATACATAGATACTTGTTCATCATTTAAAGAGCCTGGGCCGTTCATTAGAATTTTCCTTTATTTATTCTACCTTTTTCTTCTATGAACTTTCCAATCTAAGGATTTTTGGAAAATGGATCGATCCGTATTGGTTATCCTAGTTGTTATCTATATTCTAACAGCCATTTGTATTATTGGTATCAAAAAAAAAGATTTCAACCCGAAAGATGAGGAATTGGACGAATGGAAAATTCAAATCGAGATCAAATCTTTCGATTTGAATTCTCTATTTTGACTACGAATCCTCTTTCTCAAAAATTACCGTGAATCGATGTATATATATGTATCTATGGCGTATTCGTTTCAAATTCAAGACTCCCCTCGATACATACTTCGTAATTTTGGATTTCACAGTTCAGTCAAGAAGATGAAATTGGTTTTTCATCCCCAGCACGATACTTGTCTATTTATATAAATAGATAAATATATAGTAATTACATTATATAAAGAAATATATTCTATAGAAAGAAGTAATTTTGATTTCTCCCCCTTTTTATTTATCAAAAAATTTATCAAAAAAAGGGAAATGCATAAAATAAAAGGGAGAACTTGTGTCAGTCAATCCAAATTACCAAAATTTTCCTGTAATTGAAATATAGGTTTCGTGACATTAATAGCTTTGTACTAGAAAAAAGATCTGGTAAAGTGTGAGTCCAACGGGTTGGGTTCTAATAATTCACGAAAGAGATTATCATATTCTTAGAATTTCATTCGAGACGAAATTGAGAAATATCCCTCTCTTGGTTGTATCCAATTTTTATATTTATAGTATAAAAGGTTTTTTGTTTTTGTTAGAATCTTTTCATTTCAAGGAATTTTTTAGTAATACAATAACAGTAGTCGATAATAGCCGATGAAAGAAAGAAAAAATGGATTTCTTCGAGGGATCGTGCGATAGTTTTTTCTTATCATTCGAGATATTATGTGTAATTAACGAACCTACTACTTAATTGAATTAAATGAGGCAAAAGGTATTTTCTAAGGTAATTCGTTCCAAGATAGAAAATGGAACCTATACAATTGAAAAAGAAATGATCAAAATCGAAATGATTTTATAATTTCCATAGCGATTCAAACAGAATTTGATTTATGAATGCAATTCACACGACAAAGTTATTATTATTTACTCAAGAGGTGCTGAATGAATTTGTTGATTCGCAATCACGGAATCGGTAGATGTCACAGCTGATGAATCAATCTATTTTTTTACCTCTGTTAGCCTATCTTTGTTAGGATGGTCTATAATGATAATGACTGATGAATCAAAAACTTTCAATTGGAGTGGGTTCTTTGCATTAGTCTTTTTTTCGCAGTCCGCCAATCTTTCAAAAACGGAGACTTAGGTAAGTGTTTTATAACCATATGAATAAAAAGAACGTATCTCATTTAGCTCTTTCATGCCTACTATAACTAGTTATTTTGGTTTTCTACTGGCGGCTTCAACTATAACCTCAGCTCTATTTATTAGTCTGAGCAAGATACGACTTATTTGAAATGAATTGAATGAACAATTCATTTATAAAAATAAATGTTTCTGTGAGATTCTAGGCATACGCGAGGGCCTTCCCGCATAAATTGGCAATTTATGGTCATTGAGATTCATGGTCGATTCGGATTAATATTTAAGGATAGATATTACCTCTCTTTTTTACCTTTTCAAAAAAATCGACATGATTGAAGTTTTACTATTTGGAATCGTATTAGGTCTAATTCCTATTACTTTGGCTGGATTATTCGTAACTGCATATTTACAATACAGACGCGGCGATCAGTTGAACCTTTGATTAAGTGACATCTCGCTTTTTGGTTGACCGCCTCCCTTTTTGAATCCACGGTAGGTCAAATTCATGGCTGTTCAAGTTAGGAAGCTATTTCATTCTAAGTAGACCTAAGAAGAGCAGAATCACGCTCTGTAGGATTTGAACCTACGACATCGGGTTTTGGAGACCCACGTTCTACCGAACTGAACTAAGAGCGCTTTCTTATCACACTTGAGAAGCCTGTAAAGAAAGGGATTCTTCCCCAATAGACCTTGAATGCATAGAGGATAATAAACTGAAAGGTTATATATGTTATGTCCGATTTGCATCGATCTTAATCGGTCCCCATCAATGCTCAGACTCGTTAACGCCCCTAGGCGAAATAATAGGTAGGGATGACAGGATTTGAACCCGTGACATTTTGTACCCAAAACAAACGCGCTACCAAGCTGCGCTACATCCCTTTCAATTGGTATACAGTGTCATTGTAGAGAATCCCTGTCTTGTTTTCCACATCATTCTTTCCCGATTGCTATATAATATATCTTGTCATTTCTTCTTTTTGGTCTCATATAACATATATGAAAATCATTATATACCATAGACAACCCAACGTATAAATAAATAAATGAATACTTCTCGGTAATCCTCATTAAGAAGGGGGCATCTTTTTCTGTTTTAAAGGAAGGGAAATCTTATCTACCGGGCCATTTTATATATCCATTTTTGTTAGGGATTCCATCTCCAAATAAAATAAAAGTGATCCTTAATTCCATATGCATCTGATCATATATGTATTCCAATAAATACAAATAAGGAGGATTTTCAATGCGAGATCTAAAAACATATCTCTCCGTGGCACCTGTGCTAAGTACTCTATGGTTCGGGGCTTTAGCAGGTCTATTGATAGAGATCAATCGTTTATTCCCCGATGCGTTGACATTCCCCTTTTTTTCATTCTAGTTCTTGACATGGTAGGAGATGCAGAAAATTAGCGATACAATAAATTCTTGTTGACTAATAACTCTTCCTCTTTCTCTTTTTTTCTTTTTTAGGATAAAGAAAGAAAAGAAGGACAGACATACAATAAAAGTGGATTCAACCTCAACGAAATTAGGATTTAGGTTCGAATTCATATTAAAAGGGAGTACGCAAATAGAAATAAATGAGGCCTGGGGCAACAAAATCAGACAAGCTACTTAAATGAAATACTCTACTTGGATTCTAAATAATTGATAGTTAGAAATTGTTGTATTACTTATTCTTATTACTCTATTGATTGCAACGAAATCGTTCAGAATTGGATTTCGAGTTATCCACTTCTATTTTTTCCCTTTTTTCGTCGTTTTGGATTGAAAATAGAAGAGTTGAGTTAATCCAAAATGAAAAGGAGGTTCATGGCCAAGGGTAAAGATGTCAGAGTCAGAGTTATTTTGGAATGTACCAGTTGTACCCGAAACAGTGTTAATAAGGAATCACCGGGGATTTCCAGATATATTACTCAAAAGAATCGACATAATACACCCAGTCGATTAGAATTGAGAAAATTCTGTCCCTATTGTTACAAGCATACAATTCATGGGGAAATAAAAAAATAGATCGAACGGCACCCATGTGTGCTACTTTTCCAAGTAACAAGAAAAAGTTATATATAATTACATATAATAGATAGAAACAAATCAAATCCTATTTCGGTCGGATCCCAAATTCGAATTTAAAAATAGGGTTTTCGAGATAAGGACTAAACCATGGATACATCCAAGCAACCTTTTCTTAAATCCAAGCGACCTTTTCTTAAATCCAAGCGATCTTTTCGTAGGCGTTTGCCCCCAATTGGATCGGGGGATCGAATTGATTATCGAAACATAAGTTTAATTAGTCGATTTATTAGTGAACAAGGAAAAATATTATCTCGACGAGTGAATAAATTGACCTTAAAACAACAACGATTAATTACTATTGCTATAAAACAAGCTCGGATTTTATCTTCGTTACCCTTTCGTACTTTTCGTAAGAATGATAAAAAATCTTATCGAAAGAAGGATAAAAAATTTTATCGTAAGAATGATAAAAAATAGGATCCTAAGAATGATCCAAAATTGGATCATAAGAATAATCTACCATTTGAGAGAACTAAGTAAACCCCTAAAAGTACTGGTTCTAGAATCAGAAAAAATAGGACTACGGCCTCAATGGAATCAAAATTCCAATCGGAATCACAACTCCGGTTGGTTTTTTGTTCGAAAAATGAGAAAATCTAAATTGGATTGTCACGTCGTAAGAAAGAAAAATATATATATATTTTCTTATTGAATTGAAATGTGCTCCTTTAGTTTTACTACTTTATCATATTAATTTATACTCTATCTTCCCGGAGTGCATTCTCCGGGGAAATCCGTTTAAAAAATATTCTGGTGGATTCCTTCTAATCTCTTTATTATTTAATGATTTCATTGGAAATCATGTAAAGCAAATTTGGATTTGATATACCTATTTGTGCAATTATTTTCCGATTAAGAAGCAACTGTCTCTTGTGCAGATCGCGTATAAATTTGCTATAACTATAGGATACCCGGATCGCACGAATTACTGCATTTATACGGGTGATCCACAAACGACGAAAATCTCTCTTTTGCCTGCCCCTATCCCGATGAGCGGAAAACCAAGCTCTTATTTTCTGTTGAGTAATCGTTCGCGTAATTTTTGAATGAGCCCCTTGAAAGGTTGATACAAATGAACGCATTTTTGTTCTACGCCGACGAGCTACATATCCTCGTTTAATTCTGGTCATTGAATCAAATTCAACTTTGATGAATAACTAAGTGATTTTTTTCTTTCAGCTATTCTTTAATCCCCCCGCAATAACAAAACGGATTCTTCCGATGTATAAAATAAAAATTCCAATGGCTTTTGCTACTATAACCTTCCCAACCACTATTTTCCAGGCATTTCACCTCGAAAAAATTGTATTGATACTCTAGGTATAAAAAAAAGAGTCAAACTAAATAAGTAGTAAATATAAATGAATAAAAGAAATAGTGGGTTCCATCGTTTCTATGGCTACTTTTTAAACGGTGAGGTCCTTTCTATACACCGGAGCCCTTCCTTATTTAGTAACTTGTACAGTTCACACTCCTTGGCTCTACTCATGAATTATCCAGTAATAGGTCTTTTCACAATAAGATCTACTCATACAGTAACGGCATTTAATTATGAAGGTTGGTTAGGTAGCTGACCCTGTTAGTCCGTTCTTGCAAGAGTAGGAACATAATCTTTCTGCTTCTTAAATACGAGTTTCCCCGCTTAATGGATAACCATTTGATTTGCTACCAATGGGGATTTGCTTCTCATCTCCAATTGAGGCGATAGGATTTGTACCAATGTAAACCATAAATTTTATACACAATAGAAGGGATTTTTTTTGATAGTGAGTGGTGTTCTTCAATTCTATCCTCTTCATTGGTACTGATCCGTGATACTGTAAAAATTTTCTCCTTTCTTTTGTTCCAGTTCATGATCTGAACGAGTCGCACATACACCCTAGTACATGTTCCTCGACGCTGAGGGCATCCCCGAAGAGCGGGGGCTTTTTTGACATTTCTGATTGGCTGTCTTGTGTTTCTAATAAGTTGTTTAATAGTTGGCATGCTTAATCGTATACAGAATGAGCTGGTTTAGATCGATCCTAACCATCGGGTTAGAATTACTTAGCATTAAATCTTTTGGCCCTATTATTTGATTCTGTCTGGAACTGTTCAAGGCAATAACAAAAGGACAAACAAAGGAATTACTTCCAGATTTCTTTTTTTATTCTGCCTGGGCCTGGTCAGGCAATTATAGGTCCAGGCAATTCTAAAAAAAGACAAAGAAAAATGCATTTTTATTCGGTGGGGGGCTTTAGTTGGGGCACCCCTTGGGGAGATGCACCCGGTGCCATAGCTAATCGAGTAGCCCTAGAAGCGTGTGTATGTAAGGTTTCCGCGTGTAATGAGGGACGTGATATTCGTCGTGAAGTCATTGGAGAGTTAAAAAAGACTATGACGGTTATTTTGCTGCATATATTTTTATTGTCTGGGATTAATCAATCCCAAAGTTTATTTTTGATCCGATCAAATAAGCAAAAAAGTGTCTTGTGGATTTTTTCTCATATATAATTGCATCGATCAAAAAGAATTTGGATCTTTTTACAAATTTGATGTTGATAAATCCATGGATCTAAAAATTCATTTCAGACAATTGAACCTTCTCAAACTGTTTCTTTTTAAGAACCAAAAAGATTTGTGCCAGAATAATAGATGCCAAGAAGAACAAAAGACCTTGGACACGGGATGGATCTTGAAGTACTATTTCTGCGTCTCCCTGACCAAACCCGCCCACATTGGGGTTACTTGTTAATGGTTGATCAAGTTTGATGGATTCCGCTTCTGAAACAAGAAGCTCTGGTCCTGGAGGTATAATATCAACTACTTGGTGTCCATCCGAGGCATCCATTATGGTTATCTCATACCCCCCTTTTTCTTTACGTATAATTTTGCTTACTATACCCGCGGCTGTAGCATTATAGACTGTATTGTTACTCTTGCTCCCATCGGGATAAATCTGACCCCTTCCTCTGTTCCCGCCTACATATATAGGATATTTTAAGAAGTGAATGTCTTTTTTAGTAGCGGGGTCCGGGGAAAGGATAGGAAAGGTGATTTCACTATATTTCTGACCAGGAACAGGACCTATCACAAGAATATTTTTTTTAGTCGGGCGATAACTTTGAAAAGACAGATTACCCACCTTTTCTTTCATTTCAGGAGAAATACGATCGGGTGGGGCTAATTCGAAGCCCTCAGGTAAAATAAGAACGGCCCCCACATTCAAAGACCCTTTTTTACCATTAGCAAGAACTTGTTTCAGTTGCATATCATAAGGGATTTTAACAACTGCTTCAAATACAGTATCCGGAAGTACCGCTTGTGGAACTTCAATATCCACGGGTTTATTAGCTAAATGGCAATTGGCACAGACAATACGCCCAGTCGCTTCTCGTGGATTTTCATAGCCCTGTTGTGCAAAAATGGGATATGCATGTGAAGTCGATGTCCGAGTTATTATATAGATCATGATCGATACAGAAATGGATCGAGTAATCTGTTCTTTTATCCAAAAAAAGTTATTTCTATTTTGCATGGTCCAATCATTGATCACGAAAATTTCTACAATAAATTAGGTAGGTTGCTAGTATAGTTCCCTATCCACGATTCTGCTATTGTACTGGAATCTAGGAAAAATCGACTCTACTGGTATAAATCGAATATAAAATAATATAATAAAGTGAGTAATTTTTTGATTTTTAATGGTTTGTTTATGTACGAAGTAAGAAACTTGATGAGTGGGTTAATCTCAGTGGATCGTTCTTTAGTCATTCATGGAATGATAAATCACTACAAGTGACGGAGATACGCGATTTAAATAATGGAAGATCCAATATTTCAAAATTGTATCAAGAATCACTGGAAAAGTTGAAACAAGACCAGATATAATTTGATCGTTATGATCAAATCCAAAATCTTTGTAGACAGAGCTAATCATTAATTCCCAACCATGGGGCGAGTGGAATCCGATACATAAATCAGTTAATAAAAGAATCGAAAAAGCTTTTATTGTGTCGCTTAAGTTATAGAGGAATTCCTGAACCCAAGAATTAAGAAGGACAAGTTCTTCATTACATATAATAGAGTAACCGCTTAGAATAGCGAAAGAGATTATATTTGTCGAGAAGTGCAAAATGCTATGGATATGAACCTCATTGTGAATCTTGACCAATTGTATCGTTTCTTTTTGGATTCCTATATGAATCTTTTGTATATGTGTCTCCGGGTACTCCTTTATCATTTCGTCCAAAAGGAATAATTCCTCTAATTCTATAAATTTTTCTAGAACATTCTTTTCTTGAATATCATTTAAAAAAATTTCGGATTGACTAGTATTACACCAATTTTTAACCCAAGATTCCAGACTTTTATTAAATGAGAGAGAGATCCACCAGGGCAAAAATACTATATATGCAAGATATGGGAGGTTAGTGAATGCTTTCTTTTGTGACATTTTGAATCTGTGAATTGATAATGTAAAACCACCTCTTTCCTCGAACCTATGAATCTTCTACCCCCCCCCTTTATTGATTTGTAATTAATCGGTTAGTCCTTGAATATATAAAAAAAAGAAGGGTTCGCGTTGAAGTTGAATGAAGAAAGAATAAAATATTGTTTCCAGATATCTCAATTGGCCAAATTCGAAACAATTGCACCCTTTCGATGAATGCCCGAAAGGGCTGACCCAAGGAAAAAATATGATTCGGACTTCGAGACGAAAGAACCGAACCCCCCTTAAGATCCATTATTTATAAAAGTTTCGTTGGCGAATCATATCCTAGGAATAGTTGAGGGAAATTTATGCAAAAAGTGGATGTGATGATGAAATCAAAAATGAATGGCAAAACCAGAGAGAAATTAGATGGTTATAGTGATACGAGCTCTAATCATTTGATCATCAAAGAACAAAAGAAAGGAAAAAAAATATATAGATTTACAAAAGAAAAAGATCGCAAATAGCAAATCTAGGATCCATCTGTATTGAATCTATCAATTCCAAATAAAATATTGGACCAAAAAAGACGAATTCTGTATTCAGAAATATTCTGATATATGGGATGAATCTATACTTATTAGACTTGTTACTAGTCTGAAAGAATTGAATTTAGTTCCATATATATACATAAAAAAGAATTTTGGTGTACACAAATAACTTCCTTTTCAGGTTCTTCTATATATATCTGCTTTTGCCCGAATGGGCATTCTGAAAAAGCTTCAGTGAAATTATATAAAAAAGAAGATTTCTTAGTTCCTACCCCAACGCTGCGAAAGCATCTTCCGTTCATTTCAAAATACTTCAATTGGTATGCGCAAGAAATAGGCCAATTCGGCAGCTTTTTGCTCAATTTCTCTTGGAGTCAAATTCTCATCAGTACGAGTCAAGGGAATGGCTCCCTGGCCTCTGATTTCCATATAAAGGACACGACGAGGAAAAATACCCTCTTTAACCTCGATTCTAATTGACTGGACATCCTTCATAAGGAATCGAAGGAAAATACGACGATTTCTTCCAGGAAATCCCCAACGAAAAAGCCACACTATGCCTTCTTTTCTATCGAATCGATCATAACCACTACCTACATTCCACGAAATTGTGCACCATAAATAGGAGCTGATGAACAGACCTGCAATCCCATAGAAAGACATCACGAGTCCTTGTGGAAAAAAAAAGATTTGCTGAGAGGGAAATAAGGATATCAGATTCCTACCAAGATAACTAGAAGTTCCAACCAATAAGAAACCTAATGAACCTAAAAGAAGGATACAGGCCCAGCAGAAATTACTTGTTTTTCGAGACCCCCTTATAAGTTCTATCCATATACGTTCTGATCGCCAGTTCATACTAGATCCAGTTGCTTTTTATTGGAATTGAGAGAATAACCTAAATTCATTTTACTTTTTTTGTTACCCCAGTAACTCTCATCAACTAGCACTATTATGATGTAAACCATTCGGAGTCATTTTGGATATATAAAAACATCCCTTTCGTAGGATCCTCCTACGGGTATATCTACGTACATATAGAATTCAATTTCAGACATCTGCTAATCTATTATAAATTTGGAAATCACTATTTATTGCATTTATCCATATATCATGTTTACACATGCATAAGAGCTCTTGCATTTGTGTTCAGAGGAAGCCGCATCTGTTACCCTATTTCAATACAATAATATAGATATCTATAAAATTATGATCATTATGATCAAGTCCAAGTATTGAAATAAATCGATGGGATTTTGTCCCATTGTATCTAGACAATCTTGTTTTTTTGAACATGAAGAAATAAAGAAGCCATTGCAAGTGCCGGAAATACAAGGCCCACTAAAGGCACAAGAATAGAGGGCAAGTTGAAAGTTGTCATAGAGTGTGGATACCTCGATTTAATATTTGTACCTGTTATTGTTATAACGATATCTTATAATAAGTCTATCTATTATAAGTATATAATATAATAATAGGTGCAAGGAATGTAGAACTAAATAAGTGTACCTGTTGCCCTAAATATATATATATTATAATCTACTTTGTTATTCTTGTTCTCTTGTCCTTATCTTTTCGATTTTCATAAAGAACGAAAGACCTTCTTAAAAGTTCCTAAAGGGATCAATGAATCAAAATTTGAAGATTTACTCTCGGAATAAGCATAGAGATCAAAAGGATCATTAACTAATCACGAGTGAGTCTTGAAAGAAAGAATTGTCTTTTGTGGGAATCAGGGTATCGTTTCACTATCACTATATATAATATAGAATATGA